TTAACTTATTTCATTGATTCCACTGTTCAAAAAATGATTTGCAGAGAAGAGAAACACTTCTACTCATTTGTTAGTAGAAATTCGTATTAGTTAGTGTAACTAAGTATAAGTATAATAGGGTTGAATGAAGTGTGGAAGAAAGGTTGTATTTATTAAGTACATGCAGATATAGCTATCTAGCTATCTGCATATCCCATCTTTTGTCGCAGTTTCCCCCTGAAGCAACACGGGTCGTGCTATATGCAATATCCAAATTTCGATTTTCGATTCAATCTAGTCAATGAAAAATTCAAGGACGACGATTCCCTATCCCATAGGGATATGTAGAATAAGATACCTGACTAGGTATCTGTGTAACAATTTCGGTTCTGGGGTTTACATATACACATAATTGTTATTATAATGGAAATGGAAAAGGATTGATTATTGAAAATCATTCATGCTGATTAGTCTTGTATCAATTGGGTTTTCTTATCTTAGGCCATTAAGATTAAGGAGATCAAAAAATCCAAGAACGTTCATGAATTCACAATCAATAGTTAATGGTTCTGCTTTGTCTTTGCCCTTCATTTTTGATTCTGTAACTGGAAATCCATTTTCTTTTTTCTATTGAAATAGAGGAGAGAGGAGAAGTTTTTAGGCGTTGTGTGTTTTGATATACGATACAATCAATCGAAGAGAACAACCGGATCCTATCAAAAAAGAGAGGGATTTCTTTTTCTTTTGGAAAGGTATAAAATATAGAAAACGGTATTCAAAGCCCAAATCAAATAACAAATAAAATAAAGAAAAAAAAAAAACGAAAAAGAAAGGATTCAGTAATCCAAAAGAATATTTATTTTCTATATCGATTTTGTATCGTTTTGGCGGCATGGCCGAGTGGTAAGGCGGGGGACTGCAAATCCCTTTCTCCCCAGTTCAAATCCGGGTGTCGCCTGATCAACAAAAGACTTGGAATCCCTTATCCTCCTAATAGAACTCGTCAAATGCTTACCCAGCGGAAGCATAAGTTAAAGACTAGGGCTATGGATACTTGGTTTTAAGAAACCAGGGTGGGGGATTCTCTAAATTCCATTATTTCTTACAAAATCTGGGTGTGGTCTAAACCGGACCGGCACCAATATGAATAAAGAAAAGAAACCTCACTTATTACTGATTACTGATAGAATCTTACGATTGATTTGATTTCTCAATCGAATCAACCATAAGATTCTATTGTGAGATTAAGAACTACGAAAGTCGGGGACTGGAAATCCGAGGATCCAAAGGAAAGTTCCTAAATGACTGTAAATTCTTGCTCCCAGGATCCAAGCCAAGGAAGGACTTTTTATAGTAAGGAAGGACTATCAATAATTCCTAATTACCTACCCTACTAGTATAGTTATAGTGCCTACTGACTGAGGCTTGAATTCGATTGGATAGACTGAAGGGGAATTCAATTAGGAGTTGTGGAAAGGACCGAAAATGCTTTGTATCCAGACTCACAAAAGTCTCTGAGCCCTCAGGGGCATTCAATCAATATTGGATGGGTGATTGGCTCTTATATAATAAAGTTGAAAATCATTTTTCAACTTTATTATATAAGAGCCGAGAATGTAATAGGGTGTGTGTCCCCCTATTCTTTCACAGAAAGAGAAAGGGTAAGGCTTAGATGTGAGATAGAGGTATGTGATAGATTCTATCTTGATAGTATCTATTTTTTCCTTTTTATTATGGAAGGTAAGAAAGAATAGGTCTTACTATTCCTACATGTTCCATTAATAAGATTCTCTTGAAAGTTTCAAGGGGATAACTGTGTATCTTGCTTGTGATTAATACTTCCCGATTCGACCAGAAATTAGATAGGAACTTATTACGAGTGTATTCATTGAATTTGTTTATCAATAGCATTGGGTCAGAATCCCATTTTGACTCCGCACCATTGATTCCACTATTATTAATGATCGATAATGGAATCGTTTTTTTCATATTAATAGAGATAGGGGACATAATTCACATGGATATAGTAAGTCTCGCTTGGGCTGCTTTAATGGTAGTCTTTACATTTTCCCTTTCACTTGTAGTATGGGGAAGAAGTGGACTCTAGGGGTACTACTAATAAAATTGAGTAATCCAATTGTATCAATTGTTTAATAGATCGTTTTCTGCGAAGCTAAAAATAAAAAAGAGTCTTCATTTCCAAAATTCTACCAGAATCCAGTAATATATGAATAAGAACCTTTCAATCAAACAAAGATTTCAATGATTTGATTCCCATCTTCGTATTTCCAAACTGAAATACACATGATAGGAAATGGAAATAATTTCCAACTGAATTCTTCCTAAATATTCTATTTCGATAAACCAACTCTTACCAGAATTATGGATATTACAATGAGGAGCCACCAATCCCCCTTTTTTATTTGTTTCCCCCTTACTGTTCAAAGTAAAGGGGAAGCCGTTCTGCTATTATGTGGAGACGTATTTTCCACTGGAAGAGACATAGATATAGTGGTTGTCCAAAGAAAATGGGTACTACGAAGAATATAAGAAAATCTTGCTGACATTGGGCGATCCGCAGGCACTTACCCCCCCTTTTTAGATTCCTGGGAATCTTATTTATGCTTTATCAACTTACCTCATGTCATGGTTCGAACATGAAAAATCGGTGGGGTATACTACTCCTTTTCCAAATCCGAAGAAGTGACTATTGAAGGAACCCCTTGGATCATCCGTTAACGGCTGAATCAATTACTTCTTTGGAATGCTAAAAAAAAAAATCACTTGGTTATTTCCTTTTTCCTTTTCTATAATGTATGCCATACTATTCTTTACCCATTGATTCTTTCGATGGGTCTCGGGATCCATATTGAAGATAATGAGAAACCTAGGAATTAGAAGAGTTGACCCTCGATTATTTCAGGGTTGATCGGAATCTATCGAAATGGATATATCGAAGAAATAGAATTGGAGTACTATTTACATCTAAACAGATCATATGTAAATCTATAGATTTATCCATATCAAGCACGTATCTTTATACAACCCTCTATAAGAATAGATAATATGGTAGAAAGATTCATATAGTTCGTTCTACCATACTATCTCATCCCATATACTGCTGACTCCAATCCACGTATTTCATTTAAGACTTGGGATTGCAATCCCTTTCATTTCTTCAATCATTGATAAGAACTAAACTAATAAGTCAAACTTCATTCAAATTAATCATTTTGACTGACTGTTTTTACGTAGATGATAAGTAAAAAAGCAGTAGGAACTAGAATGAACAACGCAGTAGCAATAAAAGCAACAATATTGACTTCCATAATCTCATCGTTTTTTTGCTTCGCAATAACTCGGGATCTAATCCCATAAAAATAATAAGTCTTTCTTATGAAAATTCCATGGAATGAAGTGCATCCTGATGATATTGAATGGGATCAATATCATGAATAACAATATCTAATCTATTAAATGGGATTCATTGTCGAGAATTGAATAGTATAACATAGGAAGATCTTTTATCCATATCGAATCCAAAATGGGATTCTTGATTGGATCAGTAATCCCATGGAATTTCTCATTTCCACCCTTTCTTTTCTATAACCTACCATCTTCCTTATACAATCATCTAATGAGGTATTATCTGACCGGTCTTACGTTGGTCACATACCCAAACAGTAGATTAGGAGCGAAATGGAAAAATAAATGCTAAGCGAAATTTTTGTGATGATCTAATCTTCTTGGAAGACAGAAAAGTGCAATAAAGATTGGTCCCGATATAAAAAAAGATCTAATAGTCTAATAAATTCACTATTTTATTTATTGATTTTGTTCTTTTTTCGATGGGTAAAGTAAAGTAAAAAGTAAAATACGAAGAAAAAAAATTATTCATTCCTGCCCCCTAGAAAGAAAGAGGGCGGATCTTTGTTTGATCCTTTTTTAGTATCCTCTTTCCTTAGATTGGAACTGAGACACATACATCAAAAATAAAATAAAGTATACAATGCAAATGAGATAGATAAATTATTTTTTTTAATTCATAATTGAGGTTACACAAAATCGGAGTTAAAAAAAGGGGGGGTAGGTTTCATCTGAAAAGTACTCTGTCGCTGCCGAGATAACTATATGAAAATGAAGTTCATTATGTATATACAATACACAAATACAATTTGTTTGGGTATGTGTTGCCGGAAACCATATGGGTACTCTATTTCATTCGATTGATCAGGAGCAATTGAAAAAGCCAAACCAGTATAGTCTCTCTTGGAATCCTGAATATGGTGATACCGCTGCTCAATCCACATACGTCTCTCTCCCGTCAAGTGGTATTGGTTGAAGTAATTGAAATTACCGTATTTGTCCGATGAGAAATGCGAAACAAAAAACGAAAGAAATAAGGTCCACCGCTTAGAATCAAATTCTTCCTCCCCTTCACAGAAAATGGAAAATGGAGAGATGGATTGATGGATTCATCGGATTCTAGGTCGGGACTGACGGGGCTCGAACCCGCAGCTTCCGCCTTGACAGGGCGGTGCTCTGACCGATTGAACTACAATCCCTGGAAATGAGTTATACAGCATACATATTCTTAGAATATCTTTCTATTTTCTATTTAGAATTGCCGTGTTTTAACAGAAACACGAGTGAGATTGAGATACTTCTCTTCATATGGACATGAACTGAACTATAGTGAGAGTGAGACGGATTACTAGTAATCCTGCGATTATTGCCACATCGATTGATAACGTGTGGGAACAAATGAACAAACAAATAGGGATATAGCAGAAAGATCGACTATCTATATTTATTCCCCTATCTATATCAGATAGGGCATTTCTGGAGGACAAATTGGTTATATCATCCTCATGGATCGGCGAATTCTTGGGCCGAGCTGGATTTGAACCAGCGTAGACATATTGCCAACGAATTTACAGTCCGTCCCCATTAACCGCTCGGGCATCGACCCTAGAAAAATCAATTCTAGGCTTATTGATAAGCCATGATCAACTTCCCCTCGTAGTACCCTACCCCCAGGGGAAGTCGAATCCCCGCTGCCTCCTTGAAAGAGAGATGTCCTGAACCACTAGACGATAGGGGCATACCTGCCCGATCGACATCATACTATGCTCATAGTATGAGCCAGTTTTTTGGAATTGTCAATAGAATCTTTCGTGTCGTGCTTCCACAATTCCATAGAATTTTGGATTGTTCATTCACGAACCATTAATTAATTAATTATATATATATGACGTATGACGAAATATAGGACCCCTCGACGAGGATTTTGTCCGTCAGAAAAAGGGGTCAAACCCCATTTCATTTCTTCAATTTTCACTCAATGATTCGCTCATTGTTAAGACGAGGTATGCCTCACTAAGCCGGGAAATTCAGAAATGATAGAATTTTTTTGATTGATTTAAGAGGTGATGTAGAACTCGTAAATCTGGGAAGGGATCGACAAGTAAAAGTAATCGAAAATATTCTTTTTTTTTTCGATAAAAATTCGGTTCAGGGTACGAGTCGAACCACGTGATGAATGATTCGATGAAATTTGTTGGATCTATGTCGGATTGGTCCATGTATCAATCAAGTGAATCTCCTCCTAATTAATGGGTCAATAAAAGCAAAGCCCTTTGGAGTGAAACAATTCAGTGCATTGATATTTATCAAATATAAATAATCATTTGACCCTAGAACTTCCTAGTTAAATCAAATTGCCTGTTCTTGAACAAGCCCCTATTCATATATGTATATATATACATATAGTGTATATGTACAGGTACCTGCAGTAGACTCATAGCGATAAGTCGCCTCTTCATGAATTGAAGTGAAGAAAAAAGGCCCTTTTAACTCAGTGGTAGAGTAACGCCATGGTAAGGCGTAAGTCATCGGTTCAAATCCGATAAAGGGCTTTTTCCACGAAGCTCCAGTTTTAGTTTTGGTCTTCATTTTTCATCGGAGAATAGAGATATTCGTTTTTTTTGTAAAAAAGGGTAAACGAACCTCATAATGAGTTATAGGTAGAAGGTTGAACATTTGTTCATTATATTGATAAGCAATACCACTTATTTATTCCTATAGTCATACTACTATGTCACCATAGGCTATATCAGTCTTCATCTTTCGTTATTGAAATTTTGGATCCCGGGACATAGATATTCTAGATAATACCCAATCCCGATTAGGAATCGACAAGGGAAAGTCTTACTACTTCTCCATTGTTCCGATTAAATCCATCGAAATCAAGAAAACAAAAAGTAAGTGGACCTGAGTCATTGAATCATGACTATATCAGCTATTCTGATATTCAAATTCGATATAGATAAAATTGTAGAAGCGGACTTTTTGATTTCTTTGGACTGGACCACGCAAGAATTTGTCGATATTTCCGATTGAATCTTCTTTTCTTGTTCCTGGATGCTCCGTAGGAATAAATCGCTATTCCTTTCCTCCGCAGAGAACCCATTTATTCCGAGTCACAAGAGCAATATACTTTTCAATATCTTTCTTTAATTCCAGAAAAGAAAAACTATCTATATGGGATTTAAATAGAGATATCAGATCATGGCTTCATGTACCAAATATTTCCATATTTATGCATCGGAAATTTTTGTTCTGCCAATGCAATGGAGAGCGAATGCGAGAAAGGTACTTTCATTTCCAGTCTCCTATTATTTTATTTACTATTTAATTGAATTTAGGGACAGGGACAAAAAGAAAAAGGGGGAATTTTCCTTTTTTTTCTGCCGGATAAGGGTAAATAGAGAAATATTCAAAGTTTCCTTTTTTGTTTCGACCTTTGAAAAGATATACTCTGGAATTTTAGATTCATTCAAAAGAAATATAACAGACAATAACAAACAAAAAACAATCCAAAAAAGAGTAAAAAATTAGAAATATGATACTGTACTAGTATACTATACATAAAAATAAGACATAAAAATGAGGAGAATCCATAGAGATATTTATTGTTCTCAACATCAACAAGAAAAAGATCCAAGAATAAGATTAGTTGGTGGAACAGGGGGATAGATCTGAGGAGCAACTAGTAACGATAGAAGAGATTACTTGTTCCTTGACAGTTATTTCAAACAATTCAAAATTCATTTGATTGATGAGTCATAAGACAATTCAAGGTTCAGATGCCTATTAAGAATAGGAAGGAATAATCGAATCGAATTCATGGATTTACCTAGGTCGGTTTGTGGCCCAATAGAAAGGAAGGTTTGTATATTCGAAACCCATTGTAAGGGGCTGCGGACGAGAAATTGTCCGTGGATGATATATGCCCCGAGAATGATATGAGGTGTTCGGAAATGGTTGAAGTAGTTGAATAGGAGGATCGCAATGACTATAGCCCTTGGTAGATTTACCAAAGAAGAAAATGATTTATTTGATATTATGGATGACTGGTTACGGAGGGACCGTTTCGTTTTTGTAGGTTGGTCCGGTCTATTGCTCTTTCCTTGTGCTTATTTCGCTTTAGGGGGCTGGTTCACAGGTACAACTTTTGTC